GATACGAAAATAATTATGCATCATGCGCATACCGGTAGCAGCTTCGAATAGGTCATATATCAATTCTCGTTCTCGAAAAATATAGAAGAAGGGGGTCTGTGCCCCAATATCTGCCATAAAGGGGCCGAGCCATAACAAATGGGAAGCGATACGACTCAATTCCAACATAATAGCTCGGATATAGCCAGCCCTTTTAGGTACTTGAATATTGCCCAACCGTTCGGGTCCATTTACGGTTATTGCTTCTGTGAACATAGTAGCTAAATAATCCCAACGCGTTACATAAGGTAAATATTGTATAATTGTTCGATTTTCCGAAATTTTTTCCATCCCTCTATGTAAATAACCCAATATTGGTTCACAGTCAATAACATCTTCACCGTCGAGAGTAACAATCAGTCGAAGAACACCATGCATTGATGGGTGGTGAGGACCCATATTGACTATCATGAGGTCTTTTCTTGTAGTTGGTGCAATCATAAGTTTTTCTCGAGTCATTCTTCCATCCATTGCTGAAAGGAAAAAGAAGTTCATCAAAATTTAAACGATTAAACTCAAACGGTATCACACTTCGAATTAATGAGTTTTTATCTCTCGAATATCCAACTCACTGATTAATTCTTTATAGCGTTTTCTATTTCTTTTTAACAAATAGGCCAGCAGTCGTTGACGTTTTCCCACAATTTTTCGCAAACCTCTCTGAGATGAAAAGTCTTTTTTGTGTAATTGCAAATGTGAAGTCAGGCTCTTTATCTTAGTAGTGAAACTGAATACTTGAAATTCAACAGACCCTCTGTTTTCTTTTTGAGAAATAACTGAAATGAATGAATTTTTTACCATAAAAAAGTCCCCCTTTTACAAATATGTTACAGATATGGATTTTACCGATCAGTAATAATAATGCCATTAATTTGAATGTGGTATATACAATAATATAATCCGAATTTATTTATGTTTATGAACTCCTAATTTTCTGAATTCAAATCAATTAATTCAATTTGAAATTGGATTTAGATAGGGATAGAAAAGGGTTGGTACATTTTTCTATCGAAGAATTTGAATTTAGGCCTACAATGAAGAAATTTAGAAGGTTTTGTTGATTCATTTCGAAATCTAATTGAAACAGTTAAGGAAATGTTAGACAAGACATGTGATCTGTATATTTGTTTACTGTCATATACCCCATCTATCGTGGGGTATATGCAGGATATATTCAGGATTATAGATAAAATCGATTTTTCAATCGTGGATACATACGTATCCTTAACATACCGAAACGACTGCCATTATTCGTATCAAACCAATAACGATTCATACAAGCTAAATCTTCTAATCGATAATTCGGCCAAAGAAAAAGCTTTAATTTCATTAATTGATTTTTCTCTCTATCAAGCTGCTTAGTGTCATGTGAAACTTCGGTGCTGTTTTTTATGTTCTTTTCGTTCCAAAATACCGGATTTCTATCTATATCATTTCTATTCTTTGAATTGAAACAATTTAGAATTCTCAATTTTCTACGACGCCTAAACGATAAAATATTTTCAGGAACAAGCAAATTAAAACCATTTTTATCTCGATTTTCGCTTATTCTTTGATGTGTTGAAATAGCTTCATTAAAATGATTCTTAGAAAAATATCTTTGTTCTTGGTATTTTTGATTAGTTTGCTGCTTACTCTTATGAATTAACCAAATCCCTATGGTTTGATACATAATAAATTGTCCTTCTTTTTTTCCAGGCAGACGTAAGGGGTCTAGAGTAATTGTAATTGTTGGATGTGCCCCGGTCAGTAATTCTCTCAAAGAAAAGCTTGCCTGAGACGACATTAGATCCAAATCCAGTTCTCTCTTATAGATTACGAATCGACTCAACCTTTCAAATTTTTTTTGTTTTATGTTTTTAAGCAGCATAACAGATATATCTAAATTTTGCGTTACTTTCTGAGCTTGATCCCGGTTCAACCAGCCCACTTGAAAAAGAAAATAAGATGCCAGGGTGACGTTGAACTTTGGTTCCTGGGAATCTTTATTTTTTTGGTCTATGTTTTGGAATTGCTTTTTATTTTTCCTTCCAGAATATTTTTGATAGAAGCTAATAGTTTCGGAACTTGTGGGTTCTTTTGCTTCGATCTTTTTATTTTTTATATTGAAATTTAAAAGAAGGAATTGACTTGGTATAAACCAAGGTTTCGTTTTATATCCATCACAAAGGAATCTAAATTCTGGGAAGAACCAAGGTTCCAGATTTAGATTTGATTTGGGATACCTTAGCATTTTTTCATTCATTCCCATCCAATCAAAAAACCCTTTGTGAAAGTGAGTATTTTGATTCCTGTTGGTATCGTTGGTAGCGATCATGGTCCAGGTCATGGTACAGGTCTCAATATCGACTTTTTGTCCTTTTTGTCTCGTGAGAAGTTTCGAATGAAAATATTTTCTATCGGCCGCTTTTTCCGTGTATCGAGTATCCACCCTTCCTAGATTATTATTTAGATAATAATGAATATGAATAGGCATGTTTCTCAGCATAAGCCTATCTAGAAGAATTTCTTCAGGCCTGTAACAAATTTCCTGGTTTTTATTTCGAGATCTAGAAAAAAAGCGCTCGACTTTATTTTCATAATTAAGAAATTTATAGGCTAAAAGATCATATCTATAGTTTTTTTGAAAATCATCTTTTTGATTTAATAATACTTCAAATTTTTTGTCGGAATTACTTACAAGTAATTGGTCTTTTTCATATGAATGTCTTTTGCATAAATTTTCCTTTTTAGCTATATGACGCTCATGAATTGTATTTCGCCATTTTTCTGGTATTAATCTAGACCATGTTATCGGAGATAAATTGTATTGATAATGTCCTCTTAACCAGTTTTTCCATTGATTCATTTCATAACTCGGAAGTTTCTTATCCCCCAATTTTGAACGAACCACTCCTCGCGTTTCAAAAGAATCCTTTATTTCGGGTTTAAGAAAAAAAGGGATTCCGTGATCGTCAAGAACAGATCTTAATTTATACAAATTACTAGCTTGGATTTGTGCTAATGTGTAAAATACATATGCTTGTGATACATAGGATAAGTTATAAAAACGACTTTCCAAATTAATAGTATTATCGAATGGTTTTTCTATAGTCAAGCTAAACGGAATTCGATTGTTCTTTTTTTTCTTAATTATTTTAATTATTTTTTGTTTTCTTTCGGAAATGAATTTATCAATAATTTGTTTTAATGAAAGAAAAAGTTCTATCCTCTTTTTGACAATATCAATAATAGATAACAATGTATTTGTGTATATTACTTCAATCAAAAATTTCAAAAAAATGGGTAATTTACGAATCATTCGAGCCTTTCCTCTTCTTTTTAATATTTCCCATTTTTCCAAATTTTTAGCACTAGTATTATTTATTTTTGGAGTTACTTTTTTTTTCTCTTTTGAGATTCTTGCTATTTGATTTCGAATTGTACTTATTTGAGCAGTCAGATACTTCAATCTAAATGAAGAATTTGTCCAACTCGGAGGTGCAAGTTGACTCAATGATTCGTGCTGATTGCTTATTAGGGAATCTTTTTCTTCTTTAAATTTTTTTATTTCTTTTGAAAGTTCTTTAAATTTTTTTATTTCTTTTGAAAGTTCTTTAAATAATTTTGTTTTTACTTTGAAAATGAAAACCATTAGCCTTCGAAAATAGTTATTTTGTCTAAGTTTTTTTTGGAATTCCTTTAAAATGGGTTGAAAAGCGGAAATTCCTTTCTCGCCGGTACCAAACGGAATTTCTGTTTCCGCTCCCCAAACTGTTAAAAAAAAATACGTCTTTTTTTGTTGTTTAAAGGATCTTGATTCCAATTTATTCGACAGGTGCAAATAGAAAGGAAATATGACTTTTATCTGAATATGATCTAGATCCCAATCTTCCGGCAATCCTGGGTTGTTTAGTGGAAAACCGTCATAACTACATATCAGATGCTGTTCTTTCTTCAATTTCTTGAAATCCTCATACCATTCAAGAGGTTGACCTTGGAGTATAAGCAGAATATTTTTCGCAATTATTCCTGAAGGTAATAAAACCCGTTTTCTGAAAAAAGATTGAGCTAATAACGCCACAGTTCTTATTACCATTCCATATGGAACGGCATCCCACAGGAATATTGCATTTATTTGTTCGTTTTGTATTTCGTCTTCTTCTGTTTTTTTTGCTATTACTCTTTTTCTTTTCGCCTCTTCCTGTTTTTGTTTTTCTATGTTAGACTTTGTAGACTCTAGAATTTTGAATCTTTTCACCTTCCCTTTCTTCATCCACTTTCTAAACTCTCGTTTAATAAACGCGGCGGTATTACGATTCAAAAGAAACTCAAAAATAAATCTTCGGTGTCCTGCATTCACAAAAAGACCGCCACGCGGATGCGGTTGATACCCTTTTAAACATGTCACTTTACGCCTTGCAGGCAACAGACTATGCACGATATGATCTCTTAGAAAGTCTGATCTTTTGTCAAAGGATAACAGATTTAGGTTTTGCTTTACTGATGGATCCGAGGAACTAGTCTGTGGATCCGAGGAACTAGTCTGTGGATCCTCATCAAAGAGGTCTTTGGCCGCATCAAACATTTCTTTGGGAACGGAAAAAATGAGTGTAGACCGGACGTCTCTTGTTTCGATTTGAATACCCGCTGCATTCTTGTTTTCTAACACTAGCTGTCGTACCTCTATTTCGCTTCTTAATTTGTATACCCATCGTCGGACTTTTTTACTTATTTTTTTGAGGCTAGGGGATTTTTTAATAATTTTTTGATCATTAACATTAGTTAAAAATTTAGATAATAAAGATTTTACCCAAATCAAAATACGGCTGTCGAAATCCGCCGTAAGACGACGATTCCTAGGGTACCAATCTAGATTCCTACCGACGGCTCCCCCCTCTCTAGCCAATAAAGTGAATAAATCCGAACTTAGTGTTAATAGTTTCTTTTTAGTAAATACCTTATTAATCAAATTAATGAATTTTGTTTTTTTTTGTTTTTCTTTTTTTCGTAGTTTATGTCTTTTACCTTGCGATATCTTAATGTTAATGTCCCGTCTAATTATCTGTTGAAATTCTTTGACAAAAAGGACACCATGAAGTCGATTTATCCAAAATGTCTCTATAAAATTGTTTATCGGAGTTATGTTTCTTTTTAGGATTGAGGATGAATAAATCGTTTTACGATATGATGTGTTCAGCAAAGGATCATATTTTTTTGATAAGTATTCTTTGCTCTCCTTGTCATTGTCATTACACAATCGAGTCCTTGTTTCGAGTATATTCGAAAAAGAGATGGGTTTATCTACAAACTTTTTGGTATTTTTGTCTAGAGTTTCAATTCGCTTTAGAAACTCGTTGTTCAAATTTTTGTCTTTTTGTTTGTTGGTATAAAGCCAAGAGTTGGAGAGTTTAGTAGTTGGATATTTTTTGAGTGCGGATATCCTTCTTTTTATCATTTCCAAAAAAATGGCTAAACTCGGGAGATGTGTAAAAGAGATTCTTTGTTTTCCATCACTTTTGCATATGTCAAAAAAATATTGTGATAGTTCAGGTCGGACAGCCTGCTCAAAATTCTTATTTTCTATATAACGAAATGGTCGATTCCACTGATGCTTATCGAAAAAATACCTAAAACTAGGTTTTTCTATCTTTTTATTTAGAAAAAGGGCTCTCTTTTTCTTTAGAGAAAGGGCTCTCTTTTTCTGTAGAGAAAGGGCTCTCTTTTTCTGTAGAGAAGAGGGTCTCTTGTTTTTAGTTTTTTTAGGAAGAGTTATTTCGAATTTTACCACTTCATGATTTTTCGGTATCTTCCCCTCTTTCATCTTCCTTTGGTGATTCATGAAATTATTCTCATATATATTTTGCGTGAACAGTTTTTTTAGTTCCGCTTTTGGCTTACTGAATCTTACCTTTTTCAGGTTATCAATTATAATTATATGCATTAGAAGTATCTTTAGGCAAGGGCTTAGCTTTTTGAGACTCCTTCGACCCCTTTGAACCATATAAAACCTTTTGATATTTTCGATATTCCTTCGATAAAAGCTTTCAATATTCCTTAGATAAGACTTTAGAATATTCCTTAGCTTTTTGATATTGCTTAGATAAGACTTTTTGATATTCCTTTTGCTCTTCCTTTTGAGAGTCCTTCGATAAGACTTTCTCATACGCCTTTTCATATTGCTTAGATAAGACTTTTGGATCTTCCTTATATAATGATTTAGAGCGTCCCTGTCGATCTTATATTTGAACTTCATTTCATGCATAGAAAGCTTGTGGCTCTCCCGGGCGGCCTGGTATATATCACACTTTCTGATAAGCTTTTCGACAATCCTTCGAAACCTAGGGTCGCGAGTCTGTCTGTGCAACCTTAGAGACGTCTTATTGTCTTCATAACGAGCCTTCTCTTTGGCCAGCCTTTGTGTCAGTTCATCAAGGGCTAGCTTTTTCTTCTTTTGATGTCGAGAATAGTCTAGCCTTAGATAACGGGTTATCTTTTTCTTTAGATAACGGGCTAGCTTTTTCTTTAGATAAAAACGGGTTAGCTTTTTCGTTAGATTTAGATAAGGGAGATAAGGGTCTATCTTTTTCTTTGGCTTTTTACTTGTCCAGTCCTTGGTCCTGGTCCTCTTATAGCCTGTCTCTTTAACTCGAGTGTGGAATTCATCTTTCTTTTGATTCACTTGGATTTCTTCCGTTTCGTCTTTCATCATGGACGTTTTTAGGGCCGCTTTTTTCTCGTTTTTGGCGTCCAATCCTAGCAGTGTTTCCCCAAAAAGGGGTGATGACGTTCTACCTGCATAGCAGAAAAAGGTAAGGAATAAGAGAATAGTCATGAGATGATTTCCGTATTCTAGTATAAGGAACCAATAAGTGCTGATGTACTTATTCGATCTACGCTTTTTCCGTAGCCAGTCTACTCCCAATCCAAGCAATTTTCTGAATAAAATTTGACCAATTACCCAACCAACAAAACTACTTGTTACAAATAACATCTTGTTGTTGCATCGAAACATATAAATGTTGACCAATCTGGCTAACATTGAATTTGGGAAAAAGAAAGGGCTGAATAATTGAAAAATGAAATTCTTTAGGAATAACCACTGAATGCTGAAAGTAGTCATTTCACTTCTGCTAGGAGCGTGATAATAAAAAAAACCAGAAGCAGAAGCGCGTGTCTGGATGTTCCGATACAAATGACCGATAAGATATACTAGAAGTAGGATAGTTATTGTATGAGGTCTAGCCAATGCTAGATGCAGAGGCGCGTAATAGCTCGATATGAACATCATGAGCTGTCCCATCATAAAACCAGTTGTTGCTGAAACCTGCTTCTCGTTTGCTCCTTCCACCTGAGCTTGGACAAGGAAGAGATAAGAAGGCCCTATGGAAAATGTGGTAAGAAATCCATAATAGAGGCCGACTACAACGACCGAATTGATTATTTTGATTACTAGATTACCTAGTAGAAAAGATTGAAAAA